GAGTGAATGGAAAGGAAAAAAAAAAAACAAAGCATGAATTACACTTTCGCTTTAAAGAAACATGCGAAAAAAATAGCCCTGTTTATGAAACTTCATATCTGGATTCCCATCCAGAAAATTCGAAATTGAAAATATTGCAAAAACAAAAAGAAGATAAATCTTTATTATTGTTTGAAAAACCTCTTGTGACTCTTCTTTAGTTAAAGATTAATGAAAGAAAAAGGAGTAACTTTTTAAAAATATTAATATTAATAGAGAAAATAAATATAATACGAGATAAAAAGAGATGCGACTTCCCCCTAAATATTTTATACCTTCCCCTACAAAAAAACTTGTAATACCAAACCCATTTGTAATTCCATCAATTACCCGTTTATCAAACAAATGAATTAGTTCTGCCAATCGCCTTATCCCTTCCGTTAAAAATCGTGTGTAAAAAATATCGATATAAGCACGATTATATGACCAATCATAGAGAAAATGGAGTATTTTGTCCCACGAACTTCTCTTAGATCCTCTTTTAGCAAATAAATTCAGTATCTTCCAATTGTGTAAAGGTGAATAAAAAGGTTTATATAACAAGTACGCTAGAAGTATTCCGAAATAGGTTATACTGACGGAAAGCATTGGGGTTTTTAAAACTTCATACCAATGAACAAACTCAGTCAACTTTTGATGTAAAAGATTTATAGAGGGAGTTAACAATTTTGATAAAATATCCGAATCGAGTACTTCTTGATTCAAAGGAATTCCTATAGTTCCAACAAATAAAGGAAATAGGACTAATACAAGTATACCAAATAGCATAGTATTGTCTGATTCGTGAGGGTAGAAAAAAGTTTTGGTAGTGCCAAAAGGAAAACTAGTAAGAAAGGGTGTGGTTGTTACATTACTAGCACTTTGAGGAGTCTTCTTCGAAAAAAAAGAAGCCCTTTCATTATTCTTGAGTGTTAATAAAGCGACTAACGGAATTTTACTTTTTATCGGTTTTGATTCGTCTTGACCCCATAGAGATATTGAATAGAAAGAATTCTTTTTTTTGCCACTGTAATTTTGAAAGTAAAAGTTGAAAGATCCCTCAAAAGTAAGTAAATAAATTCGAAACATATAAAATGCGGTTAATCCGGCTGTAAAAAAAGCTATTAGTGCGAAAAGAGGCGAATACAGCCTGCTATCATTAAGAATTTCATCCTTGGACCAAAAACAAGCGAGAGGCGGAATACCGCAAAGGGAAAGGGTACCTAATAAAAAAGCAGTTTTTGTAATGGGCAAGTGCTTCCTTAACCCACCCATCAGAACCATATTCTGGCTTTTATCTGGAAAATAGCCAACAACGGCTTCCATTGAATGAATAATTGCTCCGGATCCTAAAAACAACAAGGCTTTTGAATAAGCATGCGTAATCAAATGAAATAAAGCGGCTCGATAAGAGCCCATGCCTAGAGCTAACATCATATAACCCAATTGCGACATTGTAGAATAAGCTAAACCTCTCTTAATATCTTGTTGAGCAAGAGCTAAAGTAGCTCCTAAAAATACTGTTATTATACCTATCGAAGAGATTATATTCATTATGTATGGTATGACTAGAAAAAGCGGAAGAAGGCGAGCTACAAGAAAAATTCCCGCTGCTACCATAGTAGCAGCGTGGATAAGAGCTGAAATAGGCGTGGGCCCTTCCATGGCATCGGGTAACCATACATGAAGAGGGAATTGCGCGGATTTAGCAACCGGGCCAGCAAATAATAGAAATGCACACAAAGTAACAAATAAAAGATTAACCTCATTATTATAAATCAAGTTATTCAATATTTCGAACAACTCCCTAAATTCCAAACTACCTGTTATCCAATAAAGCCCTAAAATCCCTAATAATAATCCAAAATCCCCTACACGATTAGTTACAAATGCTTTTTGACAAGCGCTTGCCGCACTAGGTCGTGTGAACCAAAATCCTATTAATAGATAAGAACACATTCCAACCAATTCCCAAAAAATATAAATTTGGATGAAATTTGAACTTGTAACTAAGCCTAACATTGAAGCATTGAAAAAACTCATATAAGCAAAAAATCTCAAATATCCTTGATCATGAGACATATAATTGTCACTATAAATAAGAACAAGAATTCCAACAGTAGTGATTAAAATTAACATAATAGAAGTAAGTGGATCAATAAAATATCCGAACTCAAAAGAAAAATCATTATTGATGGTCCAGGATCTTAGGGATTGATAGATTGAAGTTGAATCTATTTGCTTAATCGCTAAATCAGTCGAAAAAACCATAACTATACTTAACAAAAAAATGCTAAGAAAAGCCCATATACGGCGAAGCTGCTTTGTTGCGGTCGGAAAAAGTAGAAGTCCTACCCCAATTAACACAGGGACTGGAAGTGGAATTAAGGGTATGATCCAGGAATATTGATATGTATGTTCCATAAAATCAATAAAATACTAAAATTTGTTTTTTATTCTTAATTCAGTGTTTCTGATTCACCGGTTCTTATTTCTTATCTCTAATAAATTTTGATTTTGCTATTCAGAGTGATTTTTAATCTTTCCCACCAATTAAATGTTCTAACCAAGCTCCTGGTCAAAAAGAAATAATTATTTTATACTTTCTATTAAGTAAGTTTTTTATGAAGATAGAGCAAATTCAAATTTCAATTATTATTATTCCCTAATTACATGCATTTATGTACCGAGATCAATACTAATGAATTCCACCAAATTACGTTTAATATAAACTGGAGAATGCCCCATATCGTTCCCCAATAAAATATGAACTCGGTATTTTAGTTTGTTTATTCACAATCATGAACTAGTTCATTTCGTCACGTATTGATTGTCTGCCATGATAATAATAAAGGGCGTGTAATAACCAATTAATAGACAAAAAGTATTAGGGAGATAAAACCTGTTCGAGGTAGTTTTGATGGCTAACTGTAGCATGTCGCAAATAGACAGAGATAACCCCGGAAGGGCTTTTTTTTTTTTTCTAAAAGTACTTAGTGTAGAGTAAAAATAAACTGATAATGAAATGCACCGTAAAACGAAAAGAAAAGGCGTTTTAACAATAGATGTCTTTCACATCCAATTTGAGCAATGAATAACCTTTTTTGAATGGCAGTTCCAAAAAAACGTACTTCTAGATTAAAAAAACATATTCGTAAAAATATTTGGAAAAAAAAAGGGTATTGGGCGGCGTTGAAGGCTTTTTCGTTAGCGAAATCCCTTTCTACGGGGAATTCAAAAAGTTTTTTTGGACAACAAATAAATAATAAACCTTGAAATAATCGGAATCCATCTGACTGAAAAATGAGTTAATTGTGTTTCGAAATTAGAAAAAAAAAAGAACTTTTTCTTTGAAAACAGAATCAAGACAACCTTGAAAGTTTGATCTTTCTTTTATTTGTTGGAACTATAGGATGGGGATTCTTATTTTCCCCATCACTCTACGCTAAACAATAATAACTTTTTATGTCGATTTAGGACTTTCCATTTCTGATTTATGTTATAAAGGACGGTATCTGAAATCTTAAGGAAAAATCAATGGGCTGTTGAAACTAATGAAACTTGTTGATTCAATATAATTTAATAATTTATTTTTTTTTTTTTCAGTTCTTCCCTGGATTACAGTTAGAATTATTTAGTTACAGCTGTTCCAACGGAAATTATCAAAAATTCACTAAACGAACAAAAGGTAGAAGCCTTAAATCTCCATTTCAATGAATAGCCTTTTTTTTGGTAAGGACTCAAAGTGATGAAAAAATCCATTCACACAGACGAACTCTTTCAATCTCGACGATTAATTAATAATAGGGTATTATAATTTCCAGCTAGCCGCTATGGTGAAATCGGTAGACACGCTGCTCTTAGGAAGCAGTGCTAGAGCATCTCGGTTCGAGTCCGAGTGGCGGCATGGCATCTTCAAAAAGATGTGCTCTAAGGAACTGAATTTATGATTTCCTTTCTGTATATTTGAGGTATTCTTGCTTTTCATTTTTTTTTTTTTATGTTATGATCTTTTTAATTTTAGAGCATATATTAACGCATATAGCCAGTTCGGTCGTTTCAATCGGAATTACAATTTATTTAATAACCTTATTAGGCGAGGAAATCAGAGGACTATATGATTCATCCGAAAGGGGGATGCTGGCTACCTCTTTCTGTCTAACAGGATTATTAATCACTCGTTGGATTGATTCGAGACATTTTCCATTAAGTGATTTATATGAATCATTAATCTTTCTTTCGTGGAGTTTCTCCATATTTCATAGGATTTTGGATTTAAAAAAAAATCCAAATCATTTAAGCGCTATAACGGCACCAAGTGCTATTTTTACCCAAGGCTTTGCAACTTCGGGTTTTTTAACCAAAATGCATCAATCTGGAATATTAGTACCCGCTCTCCAAGTCCAGTGGTTAATGATGCACGTAAGTATGATGGTATTGGGCTACGCAGCTCTTTTATGTGGATCATTATTATCCACAGCTCTTCTAGTCATTACATTTCGAAAAGTGATAAGGATTTTTTCGAAACGAAACTTTTGTTTAAATGGAAATGGGTCATTTTGGTTCAGTGAAAGCCAATACATGGACGAAAGGGGGAAGGTTTTTCTAAATACTTTTTCCCCTAGAAATTTTTACAGGTATCAAGTGCTTCAACAATTGGATCGATGGAGTTATCGTATTATTAGTTTAGGATTTATCTTTTTAACTATAGGTATTCTTTCGGGAGCAGTATGGGCTAATGAGGCGTGGGGGTCTTATTGGAATTGGGATCCAAAAGAAACTTGGGCATTTATTACTTGGACGATATTCGGGATTTATTTACATACTCGAACAAATAAAAATTTGGAAGGTGTAAATTCCGCAATTGTGGCTTCTACGGGCTTTCTTATAATTTGGATATGCTATTTCGGAGTCAATCTATTAGGAATAGGGTTACATAGTTATGGTTCATTTAATTAACATCTACTTGAATTGACGAAAGGGTTTGATGAATACAAACCAGGACAGCGTAGAGATCGAAACGAAACTCAGTGTTAGGAAGACGTCGAGAACCTTTTGAATCGCCGCGCAGCTTTGCTTGATTCAAAAGGTTCTTACAAACGCCTTTGACGATTGGTCACAATTTGAATTCCATTATTTAACTTCGTTTTTTCTTCTCTGAAGTTTAAGTTAAATAAAAAAAAAGACTTCTTTCTTTAGCGGATAATGAACTGTTTTGAAACTCATGGGATTTCTTTTTGATTTTTTTTTAGTCACGCAAACTATCTAAAAAAATTAGATAGAATAGCTTCAACCTTGTCCGCCGATAGTGATAGAACGAAATCCGGATAAATACCAATACCTATTACGGGTAGAAGAATCGAAATCAAAACAAATAACTCCCGTGGTCCAGAATCAAAAAAATAAGAGTTTGGAGCATTAACTAGCTTGTATCCATAGAACATTTGGCGTAACATAGATAATGAATAAATAGGAGTTAATATCATTCCAATTGCCATTACAAAAGTGAAAACTATTTTTGGCATTAAAAAAAATTTTTGGCTGGTAATTATTCCAAAAAATACTAGCAATTCCGCAACAAAACCACTCATGCCGGGTAATGCAAGGGAGGCCATCGATAAGATACTGAATAGTGTGAATATCTTTGGGATTGGGACCGCCAGTCCGCCCATTTCGTCGAGATAAGCAAAACGTATTCTATCATAACTCGTTCCTGCCAAGAAAAAAAGTGCCGCACTAATAAACCCATGAGAAATTATTTGTAAAATGGCTCCGTTAAGGCCTGTATCGGTTATCGAGCCAATTCCTATAATTATGAAACCCATATGAGATACTGAGGAATAGGCTATTCTTTTTTTTAAATTCCGTTGGCCCAAAGATGTTGAAGCTGCATAAATTATTTGCACGGTACCTACTATCATGAACCAGGGGGATAATATAGAATGGGCGTGCGGTAATAGTTCCATATTGATTCGAATCAACCCATATGCTCCCATTTTTAATAGGATTCCGGCCAGAAGCATACAAGTACTGTAATGTGCCTCTCCATGGGTATCGGGTAACCACGTATGGAAGGGTATAATCGGCAATTTCACAGCAAAAGCAATAAAAAATCCAATATAGAATATTAGTTCCAGTGCCACAGGATACGACCGATTAACTAACGTTTCCAAATCTAATGTCGGTTCATTGGAACCATAGAACCCAATACCCAAAACTCCTATTAATAGAAAAACGGAACCTCCTGCAGTGTACAAAATAAATTTTGTGGCTGAATAAAGGCGTTTCTTTCCACCCCACACGGCTAGAAGTAGATAAACGGGAATTAATTCGAATTCCCACATAATGAAAAAAAGTAAAAGGTCGCGAGAAGAAAACGATCCTATTTGACCACTGTACATCGCTAACATCAGGAAATGCAATAGTCGGGAATTCCGAGTAACTGGCCGAGCCGCTAAAGTAGCTAAAGTAGTGATAAATCCCGTCAGTAAAACGGGTCCTACCGAAAGTCCATCTATTCCCAATCGCCAGTCAAAATCAAAAAAGGTGATCCATTTATAATCCTCTCCGAGTTGGATTAATGGATCGTCCAATTGGAAATTATACCAGAATGCATAGGTCATTAGAAGGAGTTCTAAGACACATATATATATTGTATATCCTCGATTCACCTTATTCCCTCTATGAGGGAGAAAAAAAATAAATGAACCTGCGGCTATCGGAAAAACTACAATTAGTGTTAACCAAGGAAAATAATTCGTGATAAAGACAAGATACTCTTGGTCCAAAAAAACCCGCGCTCGAAATTAAAAAAAAAATAGAATCTATTCTTATCTTATTTTTTAATTTTTTTTTTCTTTTTCGAGTACGGGTTTTTGTCGGTAATCGGTAAAAAAAAAAAGAAACTGTATTCAAACCGGATTCCTGTGGGTTTTTCGGGATCGTATCAATATCAATAAGCTAGACCCATGCTTCGAGTTGTTTCATGCCATAAATAAACCCGAACACTCAAGAAATCCGTTGGACAGGCGGATTCACATCGCTTACAACCGACACAGTCCTCAGTTCTTGGAGCAGAAGCTATTTGCTTTGCTTTACATCCGTCCCAAGGTATCATTTCTAAGACATCTGTGGGGCAAGCTCGGACACATTGAGTGCACCCTATACATGTATCATAAATCTTTACTGAATGTGACATTGGATCTAACTATTTTTGTTTTGAACTTTTTCATTTTCGATCTAGTCAATTTTGAAACCTCATATATTTAAACACCAGATGAATCAATGATTTACCAGAATTTTTCTAATTCATCTTAATCCACTTCTGGACCAACTCCTAAGAGGGAACAAAGATACTTTGATTTCGTCCAGTTTCACAAAGATGATCGAGATTAGGGAATATTATCGATTCGAAATCAAATTGATGACTTATAAACTCCTACTTATTCAACAAAGTCGATTGATTGATACGAGTTGATTTTCTGTTACGATAAATTGACGAAACAATAGCTAATCCGATAGCTGCTTCAGCGGCTGCAATAGCTATAACAAAAATAGAGAAAATATTTCCTTTTAATTGTCGACTATCAAAAAAATCAGAGAATGTGACGAAATTCATATTAACCGCATTTAGTATAAGTTCAAGACACATCAGGGCCCGAACCATATTTCGACTCGTAATTAATCCGTAGATACCAATAGAAAATAAATAGGCACTCAAAACAAGGACATGCTCGAGTATCATTGACCAACTCCGTACCAATTTCAATTCATTTCAATATGAACAATAATGCAAGTGATTTGATTGTTTAGAATATACCAAGTACAGAACAAAAGAATCCCTTTGGTAATAGATCGACTAAATAATTTTTTTTTTCTTTTCTATTGAGCCGCGAATCGTATTCAACTAAAATTTAAAGAATTGAAGAGAAATGGATGTGGTACCACAGAAAAAGTTGAATTGGGATTGCAGTTCCTAGTTATAAAGATTCATTACTGACGGGCCACGGCAATTGCACCTATCAAAGCAACTAAAAGAATTATTGAAACGAGTTCAAAGGGAAGGAAAAAGTCCGTTGATAAATGAATTCCAATTTGTTGACTATTACTTATCAAATCTTGTTCGATAATCTGGTTGGATCGTGTAGCCCAAATAATCCCGTACCACGACGTATCTAGAATAGTAGTGATTAGCGAAAAAAAAATACTTGTACAAACAAGGGAAGTAAGTCCATCACCAATCGTCCAAAGATTCAACTGAAAATCTTTGGAATGGTCTGAGCCATTCATGAACATTACAGCAAATATGATTAAAACATTTACAGCTCCCACGTAAATAAGAAGCTGTGCGGCAGCTACAAACTGGGAATTTGAGAGAATATAGAATAAGGATATACAAACAAGAACCAATCCCAAAGAAAAGGCAGAAAAAATTGGGTTGGTAAATAATACCACTCCCAGACCCCCAAATATAAGACCCAATCCCAGAAAAACTAAAAGAAAATCATGTATTGGTCCAGGCAAATCCATTTTATTAAAATAAGCGATAAATAAATCGAGATCTTTTTCATGACCCTATTGAGCCAACCAGGAAAAAAGTTTTATGAGACATTCCCAATTTCAATTGAATGCAATTCTAATCGACTAGCGGGAATTGATGCGGATACTGTTCTTGGATCACTTTCATTGTTTTCTTTATTCGAAATCAAAAGGTTTAGTCAGTTTTTCGTTGAGGCGAATTCAAGACTGTTCGAATTGTAAAATCGTCAAGTACTGACATTGGTAAACGACCTAAAGCAATTTGATTATAATTCAATTCGTGACGGTCGTAAGTAGCAAGTTCATATTCTTCAGTCATTGATAAACAATTTGTTGGACAATACTCAACGCAGTTACCACAAAAAATACAAATTCCAAAATCAATACTATAATTAAACAACCGTTTCTTTCGGATATCTGTTTCAAATTTCCAATCAACAACAGGCAAATCTATGGGGCATACGCGAACGCATACTTCACAAGCAATACATTTATCAAATTCAAAATGGATTCGGCCGCGAAAACGCTCCGATGTGATTAATTTTTCATAAGGATATTGAATAGTTACAGGTAAACGATTTGCTTGGGATAAAGTAATCATGAAACTTTGACCAATGTACCTTGCTGCTCGTATTGTTTGTTGACCATAATTCATGAAACCAGTTACCATAGGGAACATATTGTGAATATCTATGAATAATGTGAGTTTCTTTCTTTCTCTTGTTTGAGACGAGTAGGGAATATAGTATTCCCCTTTCTTTATAACGAAAGGAGTTGGGAAGAGGTTGTTAATAATAAATTACCGAGAGAAATAGGTAAAAGAAATTTCCAACCAAGATTTAATAGTTGGTCCATTCTGAGTCTCGGTAAAGTCCATCTGGTTGTAATAGGAATGAACAAGAACAAATAAGTTTTCGCTAATGTAATAAAGATACCCATTGTCGTTCTAAAGATTCCATCCATTTTATTTATTTCAAATAGCTCAGGAACAAATATGGTTGGAATGGAAAGATTCCACCCCCCTAAGTAAAGAACTGTTACAAATAATGAGGAAACTAATAGATTTAGATAGGAAGCAACGTAAAATAACCCAAATTTGATTCCGGAATATTCCGTTTGATAACCGGCTACTAATTCTTCTTCTGCTTCTGGTAAATCAAAAGGTAATCTCTCGCATTCTGCTAGGGAAGAAATTAGAAAAACGATAAACCCTATGGGTTGACGCCACAAATTCCACCCCCAAAAACCATATTTTGATTGTGCCCCAACTATATCAACTGTACTTGAACTGTTAGATAATCATAGTCGGTGGTGACATTACGGTTCCCATCGCTATTACAAAACCGTACATGAGATTTTCACCTCATACGGCTCCTCAGGGCCACAAAAAAATGTAAGGACCGAACCATTATTAGTTATTTTAATATTTGATATGTATAGGATAGAGAAAGTCAAAATCTAGCAAGGGGCCCCCAATTATACCGCAGGAATTCTGTCTGCTCTAAGAGAAGGATAAAAAAACAGTATTTCTGAATTAATCTCATCCTTTACGAATTTCCACTTTTCTTGTTGAGTAATAACTTAATCAACCTTTCAATCAAATACTCCTGGGAGAAATATCAATAACTCATCTTTTTTTTTTTCGATTACGAAAACAAATTAGCCATTACGCCAGTTCATGAATAATTTGATTCCTATCGATATAGGAACGAAAAAAGAAAAGTAAAAAGATCTTTTTTGTGATATTGGTTTGATATTGGAATTGTATTTTTTCTATTTTTTTTGTTCCTCTTCTTCGTTCTTTGTTCCTCTCCTTCGTTCTGAGAGAACGGGGGCCTAAAAAAATGTAAAGGATTTTTTCGTTCCTGATAGTTATTTCGTTAATTGGTGAATAGGAGCATACTCTGGATCGGAATTGTGGGGAGTACTGCCTGATCATTTCTACTAACTTAAAGCCCCAATTAATATTCGTTTTAGGTTATGCAGAAGTATCCTTTTAGTTTTAGATAATTGACATAATCTACATTACTAACCCATTGTGTGTATTTTGGTGTTCCTTCCTACGCACTCCCCTTATTTTTGTTTTCAACCCCCACAACAGCGATAGTGGAATCCATACAAAAGCTAATGAAAATTCCATAGGGTTGGTCTTTTGCGCCCGCTTCAAGCTAGGATGATCAATCAACCAATCTTGGGGTGGGGTAAGCTTCCTCCACTTTGGCTTTTGTTTCCGTCCCTGCCTTTAACGCTTGTACATAGGAAATGAGACTTAATCACCTTTTACTGCGAATTTAGAAGTTGTTTTCTTTCACTCATATATAACTATCTAATTTAGTTTATTAACCTAAAGAGTAAATAAATGAAGAAAAAATCAGGATTGCTATTCTAGTTCTTTTTTTTTTGTAAAACGAAAATCAAAAACAATAGCAAAATGAAAGGCTTGGGTTTTAGCGAATCGCACGTAGAGATATTGATAAAACACATAAAGTTAATGGTATTTCATAACTAATCGATTGAGCAGCAGCTCGCAGACCACCTAAAAAGGAATATTTATTATTTGATCCATATCCCGACATAAGAAGGCCAATAGGGGCAATACTTGAAACGGAAATCCATAAAAAAATACCAATATTGAGGTCAGCTAAAACAAGGTTATAACTAAACGGAATTACTGAATAACTTAGTAGAATTGCAATGACTGCTATAGAGGGTCCAATACTGAATAAACTACTATTTCCTCGCGATGGAAGAAGGTTTTCTTTCAAAAGTAGTTTTGTTCCATCTGCTAAAGCTTGAAGAATTCCTAAAGGGCTGGCGTATTCGGGCCCAATACGTTGTTGGATTCCTGCGGAGATTTCTCTTTCTAACCACACAATTACTAGAACACCCATTGTGATTGTCAATACAAGAGTCAAAATCGGAGCAAGCGCCCATATGATCCCATAGACCTCTTGTAGGGATTCCCATCTGGAAAAAGAATTGATATCGTGGACTTCTGTTGTATCAATTATCATTTCAACGATCAACTTCCCCCATAATGATATCTATACTACCTAATATCGTCATAATATCAGCCAATTTCATACTTTTAACTAACTGAGGAAGAATTTGCAAATTGATAAAACCCGGGGGGCGAATTTTCCATCTCCAAGGAAACCCGCCTTGATCTCCTATCAAAAAAATTCCCAATTCGCCCTTTGGGGCTTCTACTCGCACATAAAGTTCTTGTTTCGTCAATTCAAAGGTAGGAGAAGGCTTTTTACTAATGAATCGATCTTCAAAATCATTCCATTCTGGATCGCTTTCTCTATCAAAGCATCGTAGTTCTAAATTTTCATAGGGGCCGCCCGGAATTCCTTCTAAAGCCTGTTGAATAATTTTTATGGATTCCGTCAGTTCACCGATTCGGACTAAATAACGGGCTAAGGAATCCCCTTCTTTTTGCCACTGGACTTCCCAGTCAAATTCGTCATAACACTCATAATGATCAACTTTACGAAGATCCCATTCTATTCCAGACGCTCGTAGCATCGGTCCTGATAACCCCCAATTTATTGCTTCTTCGCCACCAATAATGCCGACTCCTTCAACGCGTTCTAAAAAAATGGAGTTTCGTGTAATCAGTTTTTGATATTCAACAATTACTGTTAAAAAATAATCGCAGAAATCCAAACATTTATCTATCCAACCATGAGGTAAATCAGTCGCTATGCCTCCGATACGAAAATAATTATGCATCATTCTCATACCGGTGGCTGCTTCGAACAGATCATATACTAATTCTCTTTCGCGGAAAATATAGAAGAAAGGAGTCTGTGCCCCAATATCGGCCATAAAAGGGCCAAGCCATAACAGATGGGAAGCTATACGGCTCAACTCTAACATAATTGCTCTGATATAGCTGGCCCTTTTAGGTACTTGAATATTTCCCAGCAGTTCGGGCCCGTTTATAGTTATTGCTTCTGTGAACATAGTAGCTAAATAATCCCAACGGGTTACATAAGGCAGATATTGTATAATTGTTCGGTTTTCCGCAATTTTTTCCATCCCCCTGTGTAAATAACCCAATATTGGTTCACAGTCAATAACATCTTCACCGTCTAGAGTAACGATGAGCCGAAGAACACCGTGCATTGATGGGTGGTGAGGTCCCATATTGACTATCATAAATTCTTTTTCTGTAACTAGTTTACTCATAGGTTTTTCCTCGATTCATTCTTACATGAATTCTTGAAAACAAAAAGAAGTTCATCAAGATTCAAACAAAATCAAATAATTCAAAATCGTTTTTCAAATTAACGATTTTTTGACTCCCGAATCTTCAATTTACTAATTAATTCTTTATAACGTACTCTATTTTTCTTTGACAAATAAGCTAGTAGACGTTGGCGTTTTTCCAAAACTTTCCGTAGACCCCTTTGAGATAAAAAGTCTTTTCTGTGCAATTCTAAATGTGAAGTAAGTTTCCGTATCTTATTGGTGAACCGAAAGACTTGAAATTCAACCGATCCGCAATTTTCTTCTTGTTTTTCTTGAACCCTAACTGAGATGAATGAATTTTTTACCATAAAACAAAAAACCTCCCCCTCCTTTTTAAGATGAATTTTACTGATCAGTAATAATAATACGAGTTACTTCAATTTGATATACCCAATAATCTTAAGTTCGTTATGACCTTGCTAGAAAATAAATATCAATCCAATTTTCAATTTGATTGGGGAGCCAAAAGGCTGGTATATTTTGGCAAAAGAGAAAGTTTTGGACCTAAACAAAGTTTCGTGATTCATAATGAATATATCCGCCATTCAAATGGTATCTTGTATCAGACTGGAATGGAAAACTGTATCCATTTCTTTGTTTTTATAGCCCTCAACAAGACATGATAAATAGGAAAAGTGCACAATTAACGAATTTGAACTCGTGGATATATCCATATCCTTACCATACTGAAATGACTCCCATTATTGGTATTAAACCAATAGCGATTCATACAAATTAAATCTTCTAATCGAGAATTGGGCCAAATAAAGAACTTTAATTTAAGTTGTTGATTTTTATCGATACAAATATTTTTGGTTTTATCCAAAACACGGCGGATGCTTTTTATGTTATTAAAAAATACTGGATTTCGCTGCATATGCATACCATTTTGATTCTTCGAATTGAAACAAAGTAGAGTTCTTAATTCTCTACGACGTTTAGGAAATAAAATATTTTCAGGAACAGGCAAATCATAATAATTTTTGTTTCGATTTCCAGTCATTTTTTGATGTTTTGCAATGGATTCATCAAAAATTTGTTGATCAACATAGCCCCTTTCTTGGTATCTTTTAGTAATTGTGTGCTTATTCTTATGAACTAATGAAATACCTACCATTTGATATAGAAAAAATTGTCCATCATTTTTTACAGACAAACGTCGGGGTTCGAGAATAAGCATTCCCCCCTTCGTCACTTCTGTAAGAGCGAAATCCTTCTTAGTGATTAACATAGGCAGACTAATTTCTCCCCCTTGAATCGAGGCTAAAGTAACGTCGCTGGGATTTAGCAGCCGAACCAGGTGACAATATACTTTCATCTCATTGAGTATTTTTTCCCTGAACGAAACAGCACCTCTCCATCTCAACTGTAAACACAAATATTTTTTTAGGAAGAAATCGAGCTGCGCTTCTCTTTCTCTCTTGTAGTGCTTGTTCTTTATAGGAGTTTTCAGGCCCAACCTCGTATAATTTTCGTCAACATCTTTTTCTTGGTTTGAAATAACTAACCCAAGACTTCCTAGCTTTTGTGTATCTGAGCTCGGATTTCCTTGGTCTGCGAGTTCCTTTTCTTCTTTACTGTGATTCGATAATTGAAGATATTCTTGTTGAGGGTGAGTCGATACTCGAAAAAGATCTGCTGCGTTTTTTCCAATTCGACTTTTCTTATGATTTCCATTCAAATTGAAAAGAAGTAATTTGCTTGGTATGATCCATGGTTTCATTCTATATGCATTAAAAAGTAGCACAAATTCTGGGAAGACCCAAGGCTCCGTGTTTGATATAGGACAACTTAGGATTTCTTCATTCATTCCCATCCAATCGAAAAAGGACTTTTTTTGATTGGATGGGTTAATTTCTTCATCTTCATGAATTGTAAGATAAAAAGCGAGCCCTTTATTAATTGCATCAAATTTTTGATAATTAATGGACCCAATCCTAGTATTTTGATTACTGCCGCTACCCATCTCCATATCAACCCAGGCTTCTATATTGACCTTATTTCGAAGACAAAAATTAAGAATTCTCCAATCAAAATATTTTCTAGACACGAATTTTTCCATATCCATAGTATCATCTTCCCCCAGATAATTATTGATAGAGATACCTACCAGCATAGCAAATAATTTTCTTTTCTTTCTATTCGAATTAGAATCAGACTTTTCTTTATTATTTACTTGGATTAGTGATCGATCAATATAGGAGTCGTTCTTATCTTCATAATTAATCGATTTATATGATAAAAGATCATATCTGTAGTGTTTTTTAAAATTTGATTTTTGACTACGTAATGAGTCTACTTCAACAAAAAGTTTTTTTTCGCAATGAGTTAATCCGGGTTTTTCATATGAATCACTTTTTGTTAAATCTTTATTTTGAGCCATACTGTGTTGATGGGCTCTATTTCGCCATTCTTGTGGTACTAATTTAGTCCATTGAATTTCCGAGAAATCATATTGATAATGACCGCTTAACCAGTTTTTCCATTGATTCCTTCCCAAATTCAAAAAGGGTTTCCGTCTTAATTGGTAATTAAATATTCCGTGTTTTTCAAAAACCTCTTTTATTTCATTCTTAAGAAATCCAGGTGTGTCGTGATATTGAAGAACCGGTCTGAAATTATAAAAGTTCAAATTTGGGGCTTGTAACAATTTGTAAAATACATATGCTTGTGATTGTGAAAACGACGATAACTTACACGAAATCTTTGAATTCTGATTTCTAATCTTAGAAAGTATTTTTTTGATAGTTGGAATAAAGTGACTTTGTTTTTTATTTGTTTTATTAATTAAAAGGATTTCCAGATTTGTTTCATTCTGGTGTACGTTTTTCTCTATAATTTGTATTTTTGTTGATTCACGAAAATCTTTTGGATTGATTCTTAGAATAGTAAGGGTAGATAGAAAAAGGTTTCTGTAGATCCTTTCACTGACAAATTTTATAAAAAAATAGGATTTACGGATTAATCGAGTATTTCTTTTTTTGAATATCCGCCGAATATTTTTTGATAGGTCCAATCTTTTAGCTGAATAAGGAGTTTTGTTCGCACTAATATTTGTTTTTTGAGTTGGTGATCTTTTTTTCTTTTCTTTTAGAATTCTATCTATTTGATTTCTGATTCTGCTTGTTCTAGTAGTCAGATCTTGCATTTTTTTTTCGGTCCGGGATAAATTTGTCCAATTTGTAGATGGAATTGCAATAGAAAATTCGGGATTCATTTGCTGGCTGATTAGCGAATTTTTGTGTTTGTGAATTGCGACCAATTTAGCGATTTCTCTCAAATTTATTTTGGAAAGTTCTTTGATTTTTTCTTCTTTGAAAACTCGTAAAACTATAAAAGACTTAGTTTTCCATTTTTGAATTTTGGTTTTTAGTTCTTTAAAAATAGGTTCAAAAAAAGAACGGCGTTTTCGGGGAGACCCAAATGGTATTTCTGTTTCCAGTCCCAAAGCTGTTAAAAAACAAAAATCGGCCTTTTGTTCATTTTGAGAATCTTTATGAGGGGTTTCTATCTTAGATTTGTGCCAGGGTTTGAGGTGAAAAGGGAATAGGATCTTTATCTGAATACCTTCTGTTAACCAGTTTTTCGGAAATTCGGTTTCAGATAAATTAACACCACTATAAGTACATTTAACATAAATTTCACGATTCCAATCCTTAAAATCCTCGGACCATTCAGGGTCTTGGAATAATAGGATGCGAACCAAATTTTTAGCTAGAATCAATGACGGCAATATAATATATTTTCGAAGAATTGCTTGGATTACTAACAGAGAACTGCGTAATACTCGAGTAAGGAAACGCTTATCCCAGCCTTCTGCTTGTTTTAGGCGGCCCATTTCTTGTCTTTTGTATCGTTCTTCTTTGGGCTTCTTTTTTTCTTTTTTATCCAAATTTTGTACTCTTTCACTTGTAGAATCAGACAGGTTTTGGTCGTTCTTTTTCCCCAACCAAGAAAGTATTTTCATCAACTTCGAAACATCAAAAGACAAATAAAAAGCTTTGGCTATTCTGTCTAAAAAAAGAGGGGAATGGGCATTTGCTTGAACGGGATTCCAAATAATAGTTTTACGCCTTTGTGTGCGCATGGAACCCTTAATTATATATCGACGAAAATCCGATTGTTCCAAATACTCTGGCAAAGTAACATCTTCTTTTGTCTGGTGATCGACAGAAACCACTAAACGTTTTGCTTTTCGTGAACGAAATGCATGTTCCCATCTTACGTTTTCGTCGTATTCGCCCAGTTCTTGGTCTACATTATCGATTAATTTGTATGACCACCGGGGAACTCTTTTACTAATTTCTTTTTTCGATTTTTTTCGACTTTTTTGATCATGAGGATCGGTTATAACTGCATCGAATAAAAATTTTAAAATTTTTATTTGTTCTTCTAACTCTATTTGTTTTGGGTCGTGTTCTGTAAATAAAGACTGCACTTCTTCACTTGAAAATGATTTTCGATTAAATACATCTAGTGTCTGTTGAAACTCGTCATAATCATTAAAAAGAATTATATTGTGAATTTTATTTATCCAACGGACTCCTATCTTATTTTGGGTATAATTTTTATTTTTGATTGTGGGTGAAACAAGTTTTTGGTTTTTTCCACGATAAGGTCCATGTAATAAAGGATCATATATTTTAGGTAAGTATTTGTTTTTAGTATTATCATTACACAATTG